AAACTGGAGCTAGGAACGTAGCAGTGAACGCAGTGAACGGAGCTACCGGGTAAACGAGTGAGCTTAGCTCGTAGCCGGGTAGGGAACTGTTGTTGCAGTAGTTGCTTAGGCCGGGTAAACTTAGGCTTAGGAAAGGTAGTTTACTTGCTTACTTGTTAGAGTAAGGCAGCTCAGCTGTAGCTAACTTGCTTGCTAAAGGTAGCGCTAGCTAAGTAAGGTTTGCTGCTGCTAAGGGTGAGCTACGAACTTAGGAAACAAGCCAGCTAGTCGCTTAGCGGAGCTCGTTCTATGGACAAGCTTGAGTTAGGCATCGAGTGAAGAGCAAACAAGAAGCCCAGACTGTTGCCCGGCTGACAACCTGGCTTTGAATAGGAACGAGATGAAGAGAGGTAGCTCGCAAGAGGGCGAAAAGCGAGCCAGAAGAAAGCCTTATAATCCAAAAATGTTGGCGGTTTGAGCCCTGAGTTCTTGTTCGTAGCTAAAGCAAAACGGGAGCTAAACCAGGGCCGCTATTCTGAAAGAATAGAGTCAAGGCTACGCAGTATAAGCTAGTCTCTAACAAGAAGCAAAACTACCTTATTTACTAGCGAAGCTAGCTATAATACCTTTTTGCTTTAGACACATGGCCTCTGAAAGAGGCACCCTAATATGGGACGAGCGATACACGGGCCATGTAGCTAAGCGGGCTAGGCAACGGCATACGAGTTAGCGTCTCCCAATAGCTATCCTATTGCATCATTTATTTCTGCAGGAGATAAAGCTTCAGGATAAACACCTGAATCAACGGCTTACAGGACTATGGAATACTGGGCGTCACTGCTATATGTTGTTGCTGATAGCATTGCTGCTTCTTCAGGTGCCTTTGCCCTCGTTGCCTCTCGTACTCACCCCCTTCCCACTACCGCTGCTTTTGGTGCTGCTAGCTCCGCCCGTTCAACCGGCCGGATCTACTGAATCAACAGAGTCGACTAGATCGAGATCAACATTATGTTCCCTCTAACGATCAAAAAATTCATAATCCTTCCCATCCATGGTAATACCAAAAAGAAAACGGGTAAGAACTCAAATCTACAACATAATGCCCATACTACTTAGGTCGCTACTTATGCCCGTACGTACCAGGTGGTTATACCTATAACGACTAACTGCCTTTCACGACAGATACAGCTGATCCACGTTAGAGCGAGCGGCAGATCGAACAGACCCTTCTTTCTAGTCATAGCCCCCCAACAGTGAGTTGTCGTTGATCCAGTAGTTCCAGTAGCACGACGAGCAGTTCCAGGAGCAGCAGTTTGAGATCCTTTCTATCTTCATCTGCTTTTCTCCATAGTCTTTCATTCCTCTCACCCGACTATGAACCAGGCTTTGCTGCACCAGCCAGCCCTTTCACTAGCACCACAAATGGCAGGGGAAGTTGCACCAGTAGAAGAAGTCACGGAGGTAGCTAGACCAAGTCCATTACCAGATCGTCCAGCAGCAACCGGATCCACCAGCATCCGTAGCGGTGTATCTAGCACCAAGACCCTATTATACTCAGCGGTTATCTATATATCTTTCTATATATCCATATATAGATATATAGATAACGGTGCAGCATGAGTCAGAAGTAGGGCTCTAAGTAGCGCCTTTTCCACTTATGGACCAGTTTTTGACTAATGAAGGGGGGTCAAGATCTTTCAAGACTGATAACTAAGGTAACCTCTTCATTCGTTTCGCCCAATTTATTTACAGCCTATTGACTAACCAAGATTCTCGCTCACCTTTAATCAATTCCATCCAATGACTTAGGAGAAAGATGCTCAGTAAGTCGATGAAGCATAGCTAACACCAATTTCTTTCTGGTGTACACAGCCTGAATCTGTGCTAACTAGACGATTTCCCAGTACCGAACACCGAAATTCTGATTGACGCCACTACTGGCCATGAAGCCATGTCTTTTATGGATGACTGCTCGGGTTATAACCAAATGAAAATGGCGCCAGAAGACATGCCACATACAGGCTTCCGGACCCCTAGGGGAATCCTATCCTTTAAGGTTATGCCCTTCGGCCTTAAGAATGCCGGTGCCACATATCAACGTGCCATGACACATATCTTCAAAGAAATGCTGCACCAGCTGGTCGAGTGCTACGTTGATGATCTGGTGGTCAAATCCACGAAGCGCGCTGACTATATCCAGGACCTGGAAGAAGTCTTCAGGTTAGGTCTGTCAATCTAAAAATGAATCCGCTAAAATGCGCCTTTAAAGTAACCAGCGGTAAATTCTTGGGGTTCATCGTCAAACATTGGGATATTTGAAATTGACCAAGCTAAAATCAAAGCCATTCAAGAAATGCCCCCACCCAGAAACCTGAAAGAGCTCAAATCTTTCCAAGGAAGGTTAGCATATATACGACGGTTCATTTCAAATTTCTCAGGAAGATGCCAACCGTTCTCCAGGTTAATGAAGAAAGGAGTACCGTTTGAATGAATGGGACGAAAAATGCCAACATGCCTTTGACAGCCTGATCTACTAAATCCTCCAGTCCTGGCAGCTCCAGAGAAAGGAAATTGATCTTATACATAGCAGCTATGGACAATTCCTTAGGCGCTTTGCTCGCACAAAAGAATGATGAAGGGCAGGAAAGGGCCAACTATTATTGTTGCCGCATGATGGTGGGTGCAGAGAACAAATACTCGCCTATCGAGAAGATGTGCCTCGCACTTATATTCCCAGTCAAAAAGCTCAGGCATTATTTCTTGGCACATCAAACCATGCTCATATCCAAGGCGGACCCCATTAAATACATCATGACAAGATCAGCACTATTGGGGAATCTAGCCAAATGGCAATATGACTCATGGAATTGGATATCCTATATGTCCCACAAAAGGCGATCAAAGGACAAGCCCTTGCAGCGCATCCAGTTCCAGACGATTCTCCCCTGAACACGGACCTTCCTGATGAAGAAGTCTTTACGGTCGAGGCCGGATTCTCAAAGTGGGAAATGTACTTTGACGGCGCATCCAGAACAGAACAAATGGAGGGTCAAACTCCAAAGACCCGTTCAGGCGCAGGAGTTGTATTCGTCACACCACAGAAAGGCGTTATACATTTCTCCTTTGCGTTACTGAAAGGCTGTTCAAACAATGAAGCTGAGTACGAAGCGCTCATTGCCGGCCTCCTGGTAGCGTTACAAATGGGTATAAAGGTCCTCACGATCTATGGGGATTCGCAATGAATCATTCGCCAGCTCCAGGGTACATATGAAGTACGCAAATCAGAATTAATGCCCTACCACGCCGCTAGATTGCTATGGAGCTCATGAAACAGTTCGAGCTACTCGAATTCTGCCACGTACAAAGGAGAAAGAACGACAAGGCAGACGCATTAGCCAAGTTAGCAGCCGCTCTAGCAGCCCCCCTGGTGGCAGAACAGAAGTCATTATACATGACAGGGTCCTTCTCCCAGACCTGAAAGAACTTATCCAGGATTGCAACGCTGTCACCATAGTGGAAATGGCTCCCTGCATGGAGGTATCTATTGAAGATTGGAGACATGATTTTATTAACTACTTGAAGCACGGCAGATGGCCAGAAGAAAGCCACAAAAGAACCCAGCTTCGTAGGAGGTTGCTCCAGTATTTGTATTTCAACGACACTTTATACAGAAAGTCTTATGACCAGCTGTGGCTGAGATGTTTGTCTAGTGATGAAGCAAAGCAAGCCATGTACTTCGTACATTCAGGGGTGTGTGGTGCCCACCAGTCTGGGCCAAAGATGCGAGTGAAGCTCAAACAGATGGGGTACTACTGGCCTACAATGGTCCAGGATTGTATGGACTATGCTAAACGCTGCCACATTTGTAAAATCCACGGAGACTATATAAAGACAATGCCAAAGCCCTTGCATCCTACCGTAGCATCCTGGCCTATCTTTCTGATCTGCTAGTACCTTCACATCTAAAGCCTGCCGAGCGTACGAAAAGGAGAATCTTTTTCTGAACCGCCCGCTACACTTCCCTTGCCCCTGTTCCATGGCGGAACAAGGCCTGAATTAGGATGATATTCATAGATCGGTTACTCTTTGTGTACGTTATGGAGTCTCCACTCCATGTTGAAAGCTCTTTCAAATAGCATGAGCGTTGAAAGTCTTCAATTAGACTAGAGCGTTAGATTTTTGATTTTAAGTGAGCTAGTTTCTCGATCAACTATCGCCCAAAGGTGCTTTTACGAAAGCCGGTCACCGATGGCTAAGATTCCTTCCTCACTCTAACTTTAGGAAGCTCACTTCTACCTTTTCTTGTGCGTTCGGGGATAAATAGAAACTTGAAATGTAAATGTATAGAAGACTCTCGATTGATTGGTTGTAATGTTCACGAGGTTGTATATAATCAAATGTTCAATAAGATGACTTTCCTACTGACTGAATCGCTTGAATTAGTTGAAGGAAACGAGGCTTCTGGCCCGGCTGATCCCGCTGGAGAGGAGAGTTTTGACTGCGAGGGAGGCAGGGGCTCGAAAGCAACAAGCAATGAGCTGCGCGAAAGCCGTTGCGCGTTAGCGCATCCGTTTTCTTGCTTTTCTTTGTTGAACCCTCCTTTGAGTCTAAAACTACCCTCTTTCTCGATATCCCAATTCTAGCGTTCGTTAGCAGAAATAGAGATAGGGGGGGATAGGATTTATTACAACATTTATGTGAAAATGACAGAAGCCGCTATAAAGGGAAGAAGCACATCCTGCACCTTGTATAGGGTTCCAAACCTGCGCCCCAGCTGAAGGAAGGGCTTCATAGCTCCAACCTAGTTTTGGGCTTACCTTATTATTATGAAAAGGGGAAAGGGCGGGGCTTGGAAGAAAGCTTTTCGTCAACAAGGCTCACATAAGGGTATCAGATTTGGAATCCCCAGCTTTCTGTTAAAAGTTGTAGAGATTATTCACCAACTAAGCAATCCCTTTTCCAGTTAGTAGATTCACCAGAAAAACAATCAGTCATTCATTGTCTGTACCCCGGCTCTTCTTTTCCAGTGGAGTGAGATGATGTCCTAAAGGACGAGATGAACGAACTATCGGATAATGAGGCGTGACGGACGGAGTGTGCTGAACATGATCCCTATCCTTTATCCCAATCCTGAAATACATGATTTGATAAATCCATTTCTTCTGTGCCATGATTTGATTATTGAGCAGATTCTCTTTCTTTAAAATAGGAAGGTCGACCTTGCGTTGCTCGCCTGTCTGGTAGTGGTTGGGGCTCTTTTCGTATGGTAACATATAGGCCTGACAGTAATCAACCCGTCAAATTGACGAGCAGACTCCTTGTCAACTAGGCGAGCTGATTCTCCTAAAAGGCTATAGCGCGTTACCATCGAGGGAGCCCTACCATTCCCAGTGGATCCTTCTTCTTCCTAAGAATTGAACAAAACAAGTTCACCTATACGAGAGTTCAGGTCAAGAGAAGGTCGACTATAACTAGTTGTAGACGCTTCAGAGGCTATACCCCCATCTACATCATCGCACGACGAAAACTAGGACTACAGACCAATCCCCGATCGGAAAACGAACATGTTCTATGCCCCGTCCACTCCTTGAGAAGGACAGGCAGCCCAGACTACATAATGGACTTGGTGGCCCGATTGCAACCTCATGGTACTAAGCCCGAGCCCTGGCCGATCCAATTAGCGGAAATCTCAGTGCTAGACCCCGAAAGGATTCTGATCATAGTTGTTCAGCGCGTCAAGTTGACACTATAGCTACAGGCAAGTGTTTAAGGTCGTGATTTCTCATTCAATGGCCTCACCATTATCATTCCCATGTACAATCCGACATCTAGTATTTCACCCGCAGGCTATACTGTCAAGCAAGGAAGGCGACCTCAAAGACTGGCGGCTAATTCGCGTGACGAAAAGCTAGGTTTTATTCCATCTCTAGTTTCATCGGATCGTTCATAGATTACATGCTTCTAAAGACTGCTGCTCAACGGCGTACGGCTGACGACAACGCAAGGCCGTGTATCGAAAAGCTGCCACCCAGTAGAATGTACCAACGCCTGAATTTGCTCTTACTACCAACCAGCGCGACGATGATAGCTACGAAATGTGCCGAGCCTATGTCCTTCCCAATCTAAGGGACAGTGTAGAGCGAACTTACCCGATTCTTCCCGAATCTTTTCAGACAAGGAGGGAACAACATCCCGGTCCGATGTTGGTTTTCCAACCCGACAGGACAGTCTTCCCAAGCGCCCGACTCAACGAGAATATAGCCTCATAGCTGGCACGGCGAAGCGTATTGTCCCCTATCTTTATTGCACCCCGGACACCCAATCGATCGTTCCCCGATTGACACCTGACAGCCCTGAGTTCTACCCGATCATCCCCAGATATAGATGCGTCACACAAGTCACTCTCTCCTGATCCGCGACCGTGACTGAAAGCAGTTTCTTAGGCGGTTGTGCCAAGCTTAGTTGAAATTGAAAAAGGGACGGGAAGAAAGTAGTAGTGAGTAAAAGTGCTCAGAGAAGCGACATGCATATTCTAGCTAGCTAGCCAATTCATTTCGAGGGTAGCAATGATGAGGTGCAGCCGTCCGCTAACAATCGCCAATTTCGTGTCAAGAACGATCCCATAAGCGATCCTCTCTAAGTAGAAATCGAGATTTCCTGTCCATATAGCTTGGGGGGCTTTTAGATAGGAATTTTTCCTACTACTATACTAAAGGGGGCAAGCAAGTGAAATTTTTTTGACAAACATATCAGAATTTAGATGAATCAAACGACATTTTCTGGAATCTGGCATTTAGCGACAGGTGGGTCTTAAAAAGACGTCAATTGCGAGAAGAGGTCTTGCTGCTTTGACTTTAAATGCTCTTGCTACGCGCTGAGTTATTACCGTAATGCATGATTAAATCAAAGAAAGTGATGACCATGCTGCTTACGCGCTTAAGCAACAAACCAAGCGAAAAGGTAACTCCGCACTTTGTTAAGAACAGAAAATGTCGTTTTTGTGTGACAAAAGCTAAACATAGCAGTCGTCATCCTGAAATCGACTCATGCTTACTGTGCCCACTACCTTTCCAATAACCCATACGCTTCGCTTTCTCCTGCACCCACGAGGGATTGATTGATCATAAAACAGATTGGTGAGCTGCTGCTTGATGAACCGCTGCTGCCGCCCTTCAATCGCCGAGAGTTTCGCTAAGAACGTTCAAAACTCACTCTAAAGGGAAGAGTTAGCCGAACTCCCAGTAAGCCATGAAGAGAATTCCTCTTGTCCGTTTTAAGTCGAACCTTACAAAAAGAATATTTGACAGACATATTTGACAGACATAAATGTCATCAAAAAATGCCGGGAAAGCTTGCGCAAAGCGGATTCCAACAACTCGCCTAAATTCTGCTTACCCAAAACCTATTCGAACAGGAGACTAGCCCGGCGCATGTCCACCAGGCTGGTTTTTAAGCTCAGTCGGGGACACCTAATGAAGGTAGCTACGGGCAATAACAATGCACCAACCTTACCATATGGTAAAATCAACCACTAGGAAAATCTAGAGCTAACTGGAGTTCTGTTCCATCCTTTGATAGAGTCACGCACCTATTTGAGTGAAATCGTTTGGTGAAGCTTGTGAACTGAACACCTATTTAAATTCAGCTTGTCGGGACAGATAATTGAATGAAGCTTGGAATGAATTCATTAATAAATGAAATTAAGACAATACGACAGAGCAAAATCTAGCAACTTTTGAATCTTTCTTGCCAAGCGGCTTCATTCGGGTCCTCCAGTAAGGGGGGTAAAGTAGCGTCTACTAGCACAGGAAGTCGCTATCCAACCGCAGGTTGGTTTCAGCGCACTTAGTCGTCCCGTAAGAAGCTGCTGCTTGGCTAACCCGCTCGCTGCTGCAGTGCTCAGTGTCGGTCATGTATTCTGTGTGGGCTCAGAGTTCCCCCTCCTTTTTGGAGGGAGGTGCCCTCTGATCCCGCTCGGGGTTTATTCCCTTCGCTCGCAGCCCACTTGAACAATCAGCAGGCAGATTTCTCGTAGAATGAAGATCCAGCTTGACTCTAAGGACGAGGCAACTCAAAATGGGTGTTAGCGACTCCGATTTTGATGATCGTATACGATTGACCAGGCCTTCGCCGCAGGCGGGTGCAAACTGTCGGGTATCATGTACGGCTGCCCGCGAGAGCCTTGACAAAAGAAAAGTATGTTTGATAAGGCGTTGGTTCGGCATCTACTACAAAAGGAGGTCGCTCTTCGCGAAAAAGAACGTACGGTACGGACATTTAGCTTAGATAAGGAGCGCGGCGATCGGCAGTGAGGTGAGGCGAACGACGAAGAGCTAGTGAGTGGGTAAGACAAGGTGTAGCGCAGTCTGGTCAGCGCATCTGTTTAGGTTCGAATCCTTTCACCTTGGTGTGGCGAATTGTAAGAAAAATTTGGAGTAGTTCCCTATGGAAGAGTTATTAAAAGTTGTGGAACCTTTTATTCAGGCAAGTTCGGATTTAAATAGTTCTTATTCCGGGTCCAAGATTCTTTCCTCAACGGAGATGGTTCAAACATATGAAATCGGACATTCTTCAGATGTCACAGCTTCTTAGGTATATCAAAAAAGTCCAGGCAAGGGTATCGTGCTATCTTCCGACAGCACATTTCAGATCACAGGATACAGCTGAAAAACGCTAGGAGCTAGTGCCAGTCTAGCTGCTCTAACAAGCCAGCAAGCTAGTGGCATTAGCGCCTTACCCTGGCAGTGAGTAAGAGCTTCTTCCTTCGCTCCACTCGCCTTACAGCACTTTCAGAATTCGAAGGATGAAACCTTCAGAAAGATCAGGATGTCAGGCCATAACATGCTATAGAGATATAGATTTGGATTTCATATCTATGATGATACCTTTCTTATCATCTTATTGGGTCAACAAACAAATGTCGTAGTATATATATGATCGACTTCCGCGAGTTCGAGCCCATTTATCACATGCATACAGCATTCCTGCACTTCCCTTTACTCCATAGGGCCTTCTCCAGCAAGCGTATGGAAAAGCAAGGAAGGAGAGTGTCACATGCCAACGTGAAACTTGGTAGTACGCCAAAGCGGATCTGTCATTGACTAAATGGCTCAGTAAAGTAGGTACTGGATTGGTAGCTTCGTTTTTGCTGATTCGTGGGGGGTCATGGAAGATTTGGGTTCGAGTCCCAAGCCCCCCTTGTGATAGATGCACGGAATACCCTGCATCGTTTGATTTCATTATTGATTTCTTCTTTTCTATCTCAAGGAGCTACGACATATCATTATTACGTGGGGTTTTTCATGGTTGGGCTTGACTTTGTTTTCCAAATCCCCCTTCATTTGGTCGGTTGGTTCAGATGAATCATCGTCTTCTTCTACTATCGGAGCCCTCTTGGATTGGACCAGTCCGCCACGGGAGCGGGATATCGACGAGGTGTTTTCGTTGGGCGGAAAGCACGACGCCCAAGCATCATCATCTCATCTGGCTCACGAGTAGACGGATGCCAGGCTTCCCGCGGCTGGTGAACCAGCCCCCTCAGACTCTCGACAAGAGCCCGCCCCCACGCACTCAACCGAACCAGAGGCTGCGCCGCCTTCCCAAAGCGTCTCACCTTACCCCTATGCCTTTGATCAGGTTATAGGAGGTGACAGTGTTTGCTCCATACAAAGGCGCCTCTTGGATCAATGGGGCGAAAGACCTCCCGCCTACGAAGTCTTACAGCGGTCCCTCTATGAGGCGCAGGACCGCTTTGAGCTTAAGGTCGAAATGTTGAAAAAAATGTCAGAATTAGATCCAAATGGTTCTTGGTTGGAGCGCGGGGCACGGGCCCTAGATAATCCACGTTCAAAAACGGGGGAAGAATCTTTCGAAAACCTCGGTTCCATCTTGGAGGAACTCAAGGCAGGGGGCCGACAATCACAAGTTTTCAGTACTTTAAAAGATAGAATGTTTTTTTTGTAGTAGTCCTATCGAATCCTATCAAATATTTATATTTCTCCTTTGAATTACTCATATATAT